GCGTAAAATATTTTTAATACTGTATAAAAATGGATTTGGGGGCCATAATCCATCACTTGAGACTTTTCTGTCTTTGGGGGGATCTAAGAAGTGTTAGGGATCTTAGGAGTGTGGGGGGGTAGGGGGGGTATAACATGTAAAATCCTAGTTAAGGTGATATTGGATATCTCTCAAGAAAATTTCGTGTCTTATGCACTTGATATCTAATAATGTAACTCTCCAGTAAAATCTTTCCAACATACAGACTATGTCCTTTAGCGGGCAGAGGGCGTGTTCAACCTTATAATCGTGCTTCCTCCGTGCACTGTGAAATGTCAAGGGAAAGGAAAAGAGAAAAAAAAGACACCCATGCCCGATGGAAAGAACGCCCGGCATGCTGGGTAATCGCGCCATATGGACTCCACCATTAACTTATGCCTGGAACAAGCAGTGTCATGGGGAATATTTACAAGTCATGGCCCTGAAATAGGAACCAAATGCCAGGAATAGTTCATTTTGTGAAACCCCCACAATCATTGTCCCTCACCTTCAATAAGAGTATGCCTTCAGAAATCATCAGTTGGTCGGTTCTTACTACATTAAGATTTTGAATTTTAATAGAATGTTGAATAAAGGTATATATTTGGAAGCTTGAAAGGAATTGTTGAGTCTTTGCATGTTTTGTACAGGAGGCTTGCATTTAAATATAACTTGAACTTTTTGAATCTTCAAATTACTATCTTATGTTTCATTATTAGGAAGATTGTTTTTGATGGGTGTCATACTCCTGAAATTATGATACTTCTAGTTGAATGATGAGGTCGTATGGGGTGTGAACATTAATTTACTGTATTAATATAAATGTATGGTGATAATACATATCATAATAGTATAGTAGATATGTACATGATATAGATTTATGTACATATTACATATATGTCCTGTATTTTGAAGACATGTCTTGTGAAGTAGGGACATATCTGTAAAATGTACATGTATGGGGTAAAATTGCAGAGAATAGTTAAACTAAGAATGCTAGCTTTGGGAGTTAGTGGCGGCGGTTAAAATCCGCCTTCTTTGAGCAGTAGGGGGGAGTTTAACCCCCGGCCTCCGATTTACAAGACCGGCGCTCTAGGCACTGAGCTACTAATGCACGCTCATTCAAGGGCTTTATTTTCTGCCCAGCCTGCAAGGGGTGTCAGAACCAAGAACAAGAAAAAGTATAAGAATGAGGCAATTTGGCCAATAATAATAAATGGGTGTTCAACAGGCATTCCTCCAATTCAGGTGAGGATAATTACATTTGCCACGAGAACTCAAAATAGAAGTTGGGTGGCGGGGCGGAAAGTCAGGGCTCGTTGTTTGGATGTGTGAAGTAGAGGGACAACCATTAGGACTAGAATGGAGGCTAGGAGCGCCAGGACTCCCCCTAGTTTGTTGGGGATAGAGCGTAGGATGGCATATGCAAATAGAAAATATCATTCGGGTTTAATATGAGGAGGGGTGACAAGAGGGTTGGCGGGGGTGAAGTTATCAGGGTCTCCTAGGAGGTTAGGTGAAAATAATGCGAGGGAGGTGAGTGCGATAAGGACTGCTGCGAACCCTAGGAGGTCTTTGTAGGAGAAATATGGGTGGAAAGAAATTTTGTCTGAGTCTGAATTTAAGCCGAGGGGGTTGTTTGAGCCTGTTTCGTGGAGGAAAAGCAGGTGGATGACGGTGGCGGCTAAGATAACAAAGGGGAAGAGAAAGTGGAAAGCAAAGAAGCGGGTGAGGGTGGCGTTGTCTACTGAGAACCCACCTCAGATCCATTGAACTAGGGTGTTGCCGATGTAGGGGACGGCGGATAGGAGGTTCGTGATAACAGTGGCCCCTCAGAATGACATTTGGCCTCAGGGGAGGACATAGCCTACAAAGGCGGTTAGCATAACTAGAAGAAGGAGGACGACTCCGATATTTCACGTTTCTTTGAAGAGGTAGGAGCCGTAGTAAAGGCCCCGACCGATGTGGAGGTAAATGCAAATGAAAAAGAAGGAAGCGCCATTAGCGTGGAGGTTTCGGATGAGTCAGCCATAGTTGACGTCTCGACAGATGTGAGCAACAGATGAGAAGGCAGTGGCAATGTCTGAGGTATAATGTATGGCGAGGAAAAGGCCTGTGAGGATTTGGGTGATTAAGCAGAGGCCCAGAAGGGAGCCAAAGTTTCATCAGGCGGAGATATTGGAGGGGGCTGGGAGATCTACAAGGGCGTCGTTTGCAATTTTTAGGAGAGGGTGCGTTTTCCGAAGGCTGGCCATTAGGGGTTCTTGTAGTTGAATACAACGGTGGTTTTTCAAATCATTGGTCTTGGTTAAAGTCCTGGCAAGAATTATGACCTTTTTGATGCTATTGTTTTTATTTGGTTTGGTGTTGGGGTTAGTTGCGGTTGCTTCTAACCCATCTCCTTATTTCGCTGCGTTAGGTTTGGTAGTTGTAGCGGGGCTTGGGTGCGGGGTATTGGTTAGTTATGGGGGCTCTTTTCTGTCTTTGGTCTTGTTCTTGATTTATTTAGGGGGGATGTTGGTGGTGTTTGCATATTCGGCGGCGCTTGCTGCTGAGCCTTATCCTGAGAGTTGGGGGGACTGGTCAATTGGGGGCGGAGTTTTGGTGTATGTGTTAGGGGTGGTTTTAGCTTCTGGTTTATTTTGAAGTGGGTGATATGAAGCTTCTTGAGTTCCGGCGGATGAGCTTGGGGAATTTTCTGTATTTCGGGGTGATGTGGGGGGAGTTGCGGTAATGTATTCGTTGGGGGGCGGGATGTTAATAATTGGTGTGGGTGTGCTTCTTCTTGCCTTGTTTGTGGTGCTTGAGTTGACGCGGGGGCTGGGGCGAGGAAGTGTTCGGGCGGTTTAAGGTGTAATTAGTAGGATTGCTATGGTTGTGGTTAGGAGGAAGAGGGTTAGATATGTCTTGATTATTCCTCGTTGGATGTTGCTTGTAGTGGTGATTAGAGGCATGTTGGCTGAGATTACTGCTTTAGGGCCTGATTTTTCTAGTCAGGTTTGATCAACCATTTGGCTGGCAATTGTTTGGCCTAGGACCAGGTTCAGTTTGGGCATGAGGCGGTGAATAATTGTTGGAAAAAAGCCGAGCATGTTGGAGAAGTGGTGGTAGGTTAATTGGGGGGAGGGTTTGAATTGTTTGCTTGTTAGGAGGGCGAGTTCTAAGGCAAGTAGAAGGCCGAGGATGGTAACAAGGAGGGCAGCTAGCTTTAGTATGGGAGGCATGGTTATTACGGGTGTTTTAAGGGGGAGCAGGTTTGAGGTAATTAGGTAGCCTGCAATAATGCTGCCTCATGCAAGTCGTTTGATGGGGTTAATTACTGCGGGGTTGTTTTCATTGATGGGTGAGAGGGGGTTGAATCGGGGGTGGCCTATAGAGACGAAGAAAACGACACGCAGGCTATAGATGGCGGTAAAGGAGGTGGCTAGGAGAGTTAAGGTGAGGGCTCAGGCGTTGAGATGTGAGGTGTTGAGTGCTTCGATGATTGCGTCTTTGGAGAAGAAGCCTGCTAAAAAGGGGGTGCCTGTGAGGGCGAGGCTGCCGATAGTAAGACAGGAGGATGTGAAGGGGGTGAGATGGTGCATCCCTCCTATTTTTCGAATATCTTGTTCGTCATTTAGGCTGTGGATGACAGAGCCGGAGCAGAGGAAAAGCATTGCTTTGAAGAAGGCATGGGTACAGATATGAAGAAAGGCAAGTTGGGGTTGGTTTAGGCCAATTGTTACTATCATTAGGCCGAGCTGGCTTGATGTTGAGAAAGCAACAATTTTTTTGATGTCATTTTGGGTGAGGGCACAGGTGGCGGTAAAGAGGGTGGTAAGGGCCCCTAAGCAGAGGCAGATAGTTAAGGCAGTTTGGTTGTTTTCTATTAGAGGGCTCATTCGAATAAGAAGGAAAATGCCTGCAACAACTATGGTGCTGGAGTGTAGTAGGGCAGAGACCGGCGTGGGGCCCTCCATGGCCGAGGGAAGCCAGGGGTGGAGGCCGAATTGGGCTGATTTACCGGTAGCGGCAATGATAAGACCCAGGAGGGGAAAGGTGAGGTCTAGGGTTTGGGCGGTGGTAAATATTTGTTGTATTTCTCATGAGTTTAGGTTTATAGCCATCCAGGCTATTGCAAAGATTAGGCCGATGTCCCCCACTCGGTTGTAGATTACTGCTTGGAGGGCGGCGGTGTTTGCATCTGCTCGTCCATACCACCAACCGATGAGGAGGAATGATATGATGCCTACTCCTTCTCAGCCAATGAAAAATTGGAACATGTTATTTGCTGTGACTAGAATGATTATGGCGATAAGGAAAATGAGGAGGTATTTGAAGAATCGGTTTATAAAAGGGTCTGAATGTATGTATCAAGATGTAAATTCAAGAATGGATCATGTTACGTACAGGGCGACGGGGGTGAAAAAAATGGAGTAGTGGTCGAATTTAAGGCTAATATTAATATCAAAGGTTGTGGTGTTTATTCAGCTCCAGTTGGTGATGATAGCTTCGGCCCCTTCGTTGAGGAAAAGGAAGAGGGGGAGGAGGCTGACGAAAAATGCTAGCTTTACTGCTGTCTTAACTTGTAGGAGGGCTCAGTTTTCTTTTTGAGGCAGGGGATTGATGGTTGTCAGAACTGGATACAGAAGGAGTGTGAAAATAATGATTAAGCTTGATGTTATTATTAGTGAAGTGGGGTGCATAGCTTCTACTTGGATTTGCACCAAGAGTTTTTGGTTCCTAAGACCAACGGATGAGCTATTATCCTTTAAAAGCGGCTGCGAGTGAGCCTTGGGGTTCAACCAAGGTGGCGAAGATTAGCAGTCTTCGTTGCTAGCCAGCCTCTCTCGGCAGATAGGAGGGGTTTCACCTCCGTCTCTAGAATCACAATCTAGTGTTTTGGCTAAACTAAATCTGCAAGCAGTTCAGCCTCAGATTAGTTCTGGCTTAAGGATTAGCAGAATTAGGGGGAGGAGGTGAAGTGCAATGAGTAAGTGCTCTCGGGTGTGGGTGGGGTCTAAGGTGGTGATGTGCGCAGGAAGGGGGCCTCGTTGGGTTATGAGGAACATGTAGAGTGAGTAGCTTGCAGTGATTAGTGTGCCAGCTCCTGTGAGTGCCAGGGTTCATCAGGATCAGTTAAACATAGCCGTGATGATTATTAACTCTCCTATGAGATTAGGGAGTGGGGGAAGGGCCAGGTTGGCAAGGCTGGCAATAAATCATCAGGATGTTATTAGGGGAAGGGCTATTTGTAGGCCTCGGGCCAGGACCATAGTTCGACTGTGAGTTCGCTCGTAGTTGGTGTTGGCGAGACAGAAGAGGGCAGAGGAAGTCAGGCCGTGTGCAATTATTAAGATTAGGGCTCCAGTAAGCCCTCAGGGCGTTTGGATTAGAATGCCTCCTACTACCAGGCCTATGTGACTAACGGATGAGTAGGCAATAAGGGATTTTAAGTCGGTTTGGCGGAGGCAGATTGAGCCCGTCATAATAACTCCTCAGAGGGCAAAGATAATGAATGGGTAGCCTAGTTCCTTGGTAGCGGGCTCTAGGATAGTTAATATTCGAACTATGCCGTAGCCCCCTAATTTAAGGAGGACGGCTGCAAGGATCATTGAGCCTGCAACGGGGGCCTCGACGTGGGCTTTGGGGAGTCAGAGGTGGACGCCATAGAGGGGCATCTTAACTAGGAAGGCTAGTAGGCAGCCTGCTCACCACAGTTTGTCTGCGTATGTAGTGAGAGGGAGGGGATTGGTGTATGAGATGGTTAGTAAGGAAAGAGTCCCGACGTTGTTTTGAAGAAGCAGGAGTGCAACAAGGAGGGGCAGGGAGCCAGCCAGTGTGTAGAATAAGAAGTAAATGCCTGCATTTAGTCGTTCTGTTTGATTTCCTCAGCGGGTGATAAGGAACAATGTGGGGATTAAGGTAGCTTCAAACATGACGTAAAACAGGATGAGCTCGGTGGCGCTAAAGGCCATGATTAGGAAGATTTGAAGGGATGTAAGGAGGGTAATGTATATGCGCTGTCGGTTGATGGGCTCTGAGGCTGTGTGGTTTTGGCTTGCCAAAATTATGAGGGGGAGAAGTCAGCAGGTGAGGACTAAAAGAGGGGTTGAGAAGGGGTCTGTAGCCAGGTAGGGGTTAAGAAAAGATCAGCCTGTTTCTGACATGTTTTTTAGTCAGATAAGGCTTGCTAGTGCGATTGTTAGGCTGTGCAGGAGGGAGGTGGGTCAAAGCCATTTGGGTGAAGATAGTCAGATGGTTGGGACTAGCATGAGGGTGGGGATTAGGATTTTTAGCATTGCAGGAGGTGTATGTTTTGCAGGCGGTCAGTCCCGTGAGTGCGGGCAGTGGCGATTAGAAGAGCAAGCCCTGCACTTGCTTCGCAGGCGGAGAAGGCCAAGAGGAGCATTGGAGAGGCTGAGAAGTTAGTAGCGTTAAGTTGAAGCGTTCATAGGGAGAGGGCGATGAATAAAGAGAGTATTATTCCTTCTAAGCATAGTAGAGCGGAGAGGAGGTGGGTTCGGTGGAATGCTAGTCCTGTAAGTCCTAGTAGGAAAGTTGACGAGAAGGTGAAGTGAGAGGGGGTCATAAGGTGGTTGTGGAGTTGAACCACAGGCTCTTGAGCCGAAATCAAGTGTTTTTATTAAACTAACCACCTATTCGGCCCACTCTAGTCCGCCTTGAAGTCACTCATAGATTAGACCTAGGGTAAGGATGATTAAAATGGCGGCGGCTCATAGGAGGGTGAAAAGAGGGGAGGGCAGCTGGTCCCCTCATGGAAGGGGGAGGAGTAGAGCAATTTCTAGGTCAAATAGGAGGAAGAGGATTGCAACGAGGAAAAATCGGAGGGAGAAGGGAAGTCGAGCAGAGCCGAGGGGGTCGAAGCCACATTCATAGGGGGAGAGTTTCTCGTAGTCAGGGGTTATTTGGGGAAGTCAGAATGCGACGATGGCTAGGATAATTGATAGTGCAATGGTAATGGTGACGATAGTTGAAATTAAGTTCATTATCTTTCCTTGGATTTTAACCAAGACCCAGTGATTGGAAGTCACACATACTGACATTAGTACTAGAAAGACTATGAGCCTCATCAGTAGATAGAGATGTAAAGGAATAGTCAGACAACGTCCACGAAATGTCAGTATCATGCAGCTGCTTCGAATCCGAAGTGGTGGTCTGATGTAAAGTGATATCGGATCTGTCGGAGGAGGCAGACGGCTAGGAAAGTGGAGCCAATAATTACATGTAGGCCGTGAAAGCCAGTTGCTACAAAGAAGGTGGAGCCATATACTCCATCTGCGATTGTAAATGGTGCTTCGTAGTACTCTATAGCCTGAAGGGCGGTAAAATAGAAGCCTAGGAGGATAGTTAGGGTTAGGGAGTGAATTGCTTGTTTTCGTTTTCCTTCCATGAGGCTGTGATGTGCCCAAGTGACTGTTACGCCAGAGGCGAGTAGGACGGCTGTGTTTAATAGGGGGACTTCAAATGGGTCTAAGGTGGTGATTCCTGTGGGTGGTCAGCACCCCCCTAGTTCTGGTGTTGGGGCCAGGCTTGAGTGATAGAAGGCTCAGAAGAACCCCAGGAAGAAGAAAACTTCGGAGGTAATAAATAGGATTATTCCATATCGAAGTCCTTTTTGGACAGGTGGGGTGTGATGTCCTTGGAATGTGCCCTCTCGTACGATGTCTCGTCATCATTGGTATATGGTTAAGAGGAGTAGAGCTGTTCCAAGAATTATGAGTGTTGTTGAGTGAAAGTGGAATCAGATTGCAAGTCCTGATGTTATTAGCAGCGCGGCGACTGCGCCTGTTAAAGGTCAAGGGCTGGGGTCAACTATGTGGTATGCGTGCGCTTGGTGGGCCATTAGACGTTTTCTTGTAGGTAGAGACTTAAGAGGAGGACAAAGACGTAAGCTTGGATTATAGCTACGGCTACTTCTAGCAGGGTTAGGAGGAAGAGGAGGGTTGCTGTGAGGATGGCCACAGTTGGCATAAGGGGGAGAAGGACGAAAGCAGCTGTGGCAATAAGTTGAATTAGAAGGTGGCCAGCTGTAAGGTTAGCTGTGAGTCGGACCCCTAGGGCTAAGGGGCGGATGAAGAGGCTAATTGTTTCGATAATAATTAGGATCGGAATGAGAAGGGTTGGGGTCCCTTCTGGGAGGAAGTGGCCTAGGGCTACAGTTGGTTGGTTGCGCATGCCAATAATCACAGTGGCAAGCCAGAGGGGTACGGCAAGCCCAAGGTTTAGCGATAGTTGGGTGGTGGGGGTGAAGGTGTAGGGGAGGAGGCCTAGTATGTTAAGGGTTACTAGGAAGAGTATTAGGGAGGTCAGGAGTAGGGCTCACTTATGGCCTCCTAGATTAAGAGGGGCAAGAAGCTGTTGGGTGAAGCGGTTGATAAACCAGGCTTGAAGGGTTAGCAGGCGATTGTTTAGTCATCGTGTTGAAGGGGTCGGGAATAGGACTCATGGAAGTGTTAGGGCAAGGGCTATCAAGGGGATGCCTATGAGTGTGGGGCTCATAAATTGGTCAAAGAAGCTTAGGATCATGGTCAGGATCAGGAGTCTGTTTTGGGTTTTTCTGCGCTTTGTGAGGTTGGCTCATTTGGGAAGGAGTGTGCTATGACTTTTGGAGGGAGGACAAAAAGAAAAATTAGTCAGGAGAAGATTAGAATAATAAACCAAGGCGAGGGGTTGAGCTGGGGCATGTCGCTAAGGGCGGTCGGGAGCCGCCAGTCTTTAGCTTAAAAGGCTAACGCTTGTTCCCATATTTAGCTTCTTAGCGAGGCGTCTTCAAGTATTAGTGAGGTCCAGCTTTCAAAGTGCTCTAGGGGGACTGCTTCAACTACAATAGGCATGAAGCTGTGATTTGCCCCACAAATTTCAGAGCACTGTCCGTAGAATACTCCGGATCGGGATGTGATGAAGGCTGTTTGATTTAGGCGGCCGGGGACAGCGTCTATTTTCACACCTAGGGAGGGGACTGCTCAGGAGTGTAGGACGTCTTCAGCGGAAATTAGGACTCGGATGGGGGATTCAACTGGGATCACTATTCGATGATCTGCCTCCAGTAGGCGAAATTGACCAGGGGTGAGGTCCTGTGTAGGTACCATGTATGAGTCGAAGCCAAGGTCTTCGTAGTCAGTATACTCATAACTTCAGTATCATTGGTGGCCCATTGCTTTAATTGTTAAGTGGGGGTCATTGATTTCATCCATGAGATATAGGATGCGGAGGGATGGGAGGGCAATTATGATTAGGATGATGGCTGGGAGGATTGTCCAGATGATCTCAATTTCTTGGGAGTCTAAGACATACTTATCCGTGAGTTTGGTTGAGACTATGGCCACAATGATGTAAAGTACAGACGTGCTAATTAGAAACACGATTATCAGGGCGTGGTCGTGAAAGTGTAAGAGTTCTTCTATAAGAGGTGAAGCTGCATCTTGGAAACCGAGTTGTGTGGGATGTGCCATTAGGTGTTTAAGGCACGTGGGGTTCAAACCCACGATACTGCCTTGACAAGGCAGGGTAATGTCTGTTTTACTAGTGCCTTGAGAAGAAGGTGACAGAGTGGCTATGTGGTTGGCTTGAAACCAGCATACGGGGGTTCAATTCCTCCCCTTCTCGAACTTAGTCTGATTGGACTCGAACAAACGCGGGCTCTTCAAATGTGTGATAGGGTGGAGGGCAGCCGTGTAGTCATTCTACATTTGTTGCGGTAAATTCTACTCAGAGTACTTCACGCTTGGCTGAGAATGCTTCTCAGATAATGAAGAGGAACATAATGACGGCTACAAGGGAGACGAGGGAGCCGATGGAGGAGACAGTGTTTCATAGGGTGTAGGCGTCTGGATAATCAGAGTATCGTCGAGGCATTCCGGCTAGGCCTAGGAAGTGTTGGGGGAAAAAGGTGAGGTTTACTCCAATAAACATAATTCCGAAGTGGATTTTTGTTCAAGTGTTGTGGAGGGTATAGCCTGTGAGAAGGGGGAATCAGTGGACGAAAGCGGCAACAATGGCGAATACAGCTCCTATTGAGAGTACATAGTGGAAGTGGGCAACTACGTAGTAGGTGTCGTGAAGAACGATATCTAAGGAAGAGTTGGCTAAAATAATTCCAGTTAAACCTCCCACAGTGAAGAGGAAGATAAATCCAAGGGCTCACAGAAGTGGGGTCTCTCATTTAATTGTGCCCCCGTGGAGGGTTGCCAGTCAGCTGAAGACTTTAACCCCGGTGGGGATAGCGATAATTATTGTGGCGGATGTGAAATAGGCTCGGGTGTCCACATCCATTCCTACTGTAAACATATGGTGAGCCCAAACGATGAAGCCTAGGAGACCGATTGCTATCATTGCTCAAACCATGCCCATATAGCCGAAGGGTTCTTTTTTGCCAGAATAGTAGGCAACAATGTGCGAGATCATTCCGAACCCGGGTAGAATAAGAATATACACTTCAGGGTGTCCAAAGAATCAGAATAGGTGTTGGTAGAGGATTGGATCCCCTCCTCCTGCTGGGTCGAAGAAGGTGGTGTTAAGATTCCGGTCTGTGAGTAGCATTGTGATGCCAGCGGCCAGAACGGGCAGTGATAGAAGCAGGAGGACAGCTGTGATGAGAACCGCTCAGACGAATAGAGGGGTTTGGTATTGGGAGATGGCAGGGGGTTTCATGTTAATAATTGTTGTGATGAAGTTGATAGCCCCGAGAATGGAGGAGATGCCTGCTAGATGAAGGGAGAAGATGGTTAGGTCTACTGATGCTCCTGCATGGGCCAGGTTGCTGGCTAGTGGCGGGTAAACAGTTCAGCCAGTGCCAGCCCCAGCCTCCACCCCAGAAGAGGCGAGGAGTAAAAGGAACGAAGGGGGGAGAAGTCAGAAGCTTATGTTGTTCATGCGAGGGAAGGCCATGTCAGGCGCGCCGATTATCAGAGGGATTAATCAGTTTCCAAAGCCTCCGATCATTACTGGCATGACCATGAAGAAGATTATTACGAATGCGTGTGCCGTGACGATAACATTGTAAATTTGATCGTCCCCGAGAAGGGCGCCGGGTTGGTTGAGTTCTGCTCGGATTAGTAGGCTTAGGGCTGTGCCTACTATTCCAGCTCAGGCTCCGAATACTAGATAAAGGGTGCCGATGTCTTTATGATTGGTCGAGAAAAATCAACGTGTGATTGCCACAGGTAGAATGGCTGAGGTCTAGGCGGTGGATTGTAGCCCCACAAACAGAGGTGCAAGTCCTCTTTCTGCCAAAGCTCTGAGGTGTAATTACATGTTAGATTGCAAGTCTTAAGTAGCAGGCTAGTCGCCTGCCGGAGCTTTCCCCGCCTCTAAGGTGTGATATAGGCGGGGAAAGTTTAGATAGATGCTCTCTGGTTTGAGCGCTTAGCTGTTAACTAAGAGGTTGTAGGATCGAGGCCTGCCTATCTAGAAAGGCTTTAGCTTAATGAAAGTATCTGTTTTGCATACAGAAGATGTGGGATAATGTCCTGCAAGTCTTACAGGGACTGGGAGATTCTCACTCCCGCTTGGGGCTTTGAAGGCCCTTGGTCTGAATGTTAGCCTAAGTCTCTTAAAGATTTAGTAGGATGAGGAGGGTGGGGGTAAGGGGGAGAAGGGCTGTTGAGGAGATGAGGGAAAAAGCGAGGGGGAGGGAGGGTTGGCGGGACGGGAGGCGCCAGGGGGTGAGGTTGGCTTGATTGTTGGGGAACATGGTTAGGGTTATTGCATATGAAAGTCGAAGGTAGAAGAAGAGACTGAGGAGGGCAGTTAGTGCGGCTAGGGTGGCTGTGAGGGCCAAGCCTTGGTTGGTGAGTTCTTGAAGAATGAGTCATTTAGGTGCAAAGCCGGTTAGTGGGGGGAGGCCTGCAAGGGAGAGGAGTAGCAGGGGGGCGAGTGCTGTAATTGGGGGGTATTTTGCTCGGGCGGTGGCGAGGGAGTTGATGGTGGTTGCTTTCGCTAGTTTGAGTAGAAGGAATGTCGAGGATGTTATGGTAATGTAAATAAGCAGGGTGAAGAATGTAAGGGAGGGAGAGTATTGTAGGACTAGGATTATTCAACCAAGGTGCGCGATTGAGGAGTAGGCAAGGATTTTTCGTAGCTGGGATTGGTTAAGTCCTCCTCAGCCTCCAATAAGAGTGGATGTCAGTCCTAGAATGGTTAGGATGGTGAAGTTAGCGGGCTGCATTTGTACAAGGAGGGCAAAAGGGGCGAGTTTTTGTCAAGTGGACAAAATCAGCCCAGTGGTAAGGTCTAAGCCTTGAAGTACTTCTGGGAGTCATGAGTGGAGGGGGGCGAGACCAATTTTTAGGGCGAGGGCAAAGGTGATTATAATAGACGGGAGAGGGTGGTCTATTTGTAGGATACTTCATTGTCCTGTGAGCCAGGCGTTTGTAGCGCTTGCAAAGAGTAGTATGGCTGCTGCGGTTGCTTGCGTGAGGAAGTATTTGGTAGTTGCCTCTACCGCCCGTGGGTGGTGGCGTTGGGCCATGAGGGGGAGGATGGCAAGGGTGTTTACTTCCAGTCCCATTCAAGCGAGCAATCAGTGTGAGCTCGCGAATGTGATTGAGGTTCCTAGACCAAGGCCGATAAGAAGGACGGTGAGGACGAGGGGGCTCATTGGTAAAGGATGGAGTTTAACCAACATTTTTGGGGTATGGGCCCAGGAGCTTAATTTAGCTGACTTTACTAGGAAGTGGTGTAGTGGAAGCACTGAGAGTTTTGAGCTCTCCGGGTGGGGTTCGATTCCCCTCTTCCTAAGGAGCTGAGGGGACTTTAACCCCTATAATTCACTCTATCAAAGTGGCCCTTTGTTTCAGGCACAGCTCCGGATTACAGGTGAGGGGGGAGACCTGCAAATGCGATGGGCAGGGAGAGGTGTCAGATGATCATGGCTAGGGTGAGGGGGAGGAAGTTTTTTCAGATGAGGTGCATAAGTTGGTCATAGCGGAATCGGGGGTATGAGGCTCGAACCCATAGGAATAGAACTGAGAGGAAAGCTGCTTTTGTTATGAGGTTAATTGTAGTGAGTTCGGGGATTGTGGGGATGTGGGAAGCACCTAGGAAAAGAACGGCAGAGAGGGTGTTTATAAGTAGGATGTTGGAGTATTCTGCAAGGAAGAATAATGCAAAGGGGCCCCCTGCGTACTCTACATTAAAGCCCGAGACTAGTTCGGACTCGCCTTCAGTCAGGTCGAAGGGGGCCCGGTTGGTTTCGGCAAGGGTTGAGGTAAATCATATTGCAGCTAGGGGGCATGCGGGGAGGATCAGTCAGATGCTTTCTTGAGTGGTGTTGAAGGTTTGGAGTGTGAACCCGCCTGTGAAAATAATAATGTTTAGGAGGATGAGGCCCAGGCTAACTTCATATGAGACGGTTTGAGCTACGGCTCGAAGGGCACCGATTAGTGCATATTTTGAGTTGGATGCTCAGCCTGATCCTAGGATTGAGTAGACGGCAAGGCTGGAGAGGGCAAGAATAAATAGGATGCCGAGGTTTAGGTCAACTGTTGGGTGGGGGAGAGGTATGGGAGCTCATAGGGTGAGGGCAAGGGTAAGGGCCAGCATGGGGGTTAGAAGAAATAAGAAGGGGGAGGAAGTTGAGGGTCGTACTGGCTCTTTGATGAATAGCTTCACCCCGTCGGCGATGGGTTGAAGGAGCCCGTAGGGGCCTACAATATTTGGGCCTTTACGTAGTTGTATGTAGCCGAGCACTTTTCGTTCAAGGAGGGTGAGGAAAGCGACAGCTAGTAAGACGGGCACAATTAGTGCTAGGGGGTTGAGGATGTGGGTAATGAGCAGGGAGATCATAATTGGTGAGAGGATTTGAACCTCTGTTGAAAGGGCTTAGACCTGTTGCAGTGGCCGAGCTCTGCCACACCAATAATGTCGTTTTTTCAGACAAAGGGCATACGCCCTTTTGCCTGTTTTAGTTGTCTTCGTCAGGTGAGGGTGAGGCGTACTGGTAGCATGGGCCTCTTTCTCCCGGTCCTTTCGTACTAGGGAGAGACATGTCATAGATAGAAACTGACCTGGATTACTCCGGTCTGAACTCAGATCACGTAGGACTTTAATCGTTGAACAAACGAACCCTTAATAGCGGCTGCACCATTAGGATGTCCTGATCCAACATCGAGGTCGTAAACCCCCTTGTCGATATGGGCTCTAAAAGGGGATTGCGCTGTTATCCCTAGGGTAACTCGGTTCGTTGATCGGCGTTGCCGGATCATGTAGGTCAGAAATTCTGTTCTTTAGAGCGGGGGCTCTTAGTTGTAGAAAGTGGTGTTTCCATTCCACGCGGGGGTTTTGTGTTCCCCGTGGTCACCCCAACCAAAGACATCCGGGAGGTGCCATTTAGTTTTATTCTTTGTTTGTGATTGTTTAACATGGGCTGCCTTAGTGTCTAAAGCTCCATAGGGTCTTCTCGTCTTATGTGGGCATCCCCGCTTCTGCACGGGGAGATCAATTTCATTGACTGGAAAGAGGAGACAGCTTAGCCCTCGTCGTGCCATTCATACAGGTCTTCATTTAAAAGACAAGTGATTGCGCTACCTTCGCACGGTTAGAATACCGCGGCCGTTAAACTAATAGTCACAGGGCAGGCGGGACCTCTTATTTGTGAGTTTACAAGAGGCGATGTTTTTGGTAAACAGGCGAGGCGTATGTTTGCCGAGTTCCTTCTCTTTCTTTTAGTCTTTCCCTGCGAGCACGCCAGTGTAGGATTAACGGTTTGTGTTGTTGAATGATTTTCTGGTTATTAAGTTTGTTGTTCAATACCCTCTTTATTTTGGGGCCGTTAAAATTCGGTGGGGGTTCGTTCCGATTTACACGAGTGCGGGGAGAGGGGCGAGTGTCCTCTTATTACTCATTTTAGCATGGTCTCTCCCATGGGGGCATGGGGCGGCCTAGTAAGTTTAGGGGATTAAGATAGGATTGTCGGGATAGGGGGGGGGGCTGAATGTTTGAGCTTTAACGCTTTCTATGGGGGTGGCTGCTTTTAGGCCCACCAGAACATTAGGCCTTGGCTTAGTTGTGATCTTTATCCACCTGGAAAAGTTGTTTTTTATATCAAAGGGGCTGTACCCCCTTTGATTAACTCTCTCGGTTTCTTTTAGATGGCTGGGATAGGCGTGTGCTGGTAGAGAAAGAAGCCGGGAGGCTGAACTTTTATCCAATTCTTAGGCAACCAGCTATAACTAGGTTCGATAGGTCTGTCACCTCTACTCAAAGCTCTTCCCACTCTTTTGCCACAGAGACGGGTTTGCCCTAATGATAGGCTGTCTTGGAGTAGCTCACCTAGTTTCGGGGGGTCAAACTAAAGTGCTCTTTGCTTGAAAATTTCTAGCTAAATCATGATGCAAAAGGTACGAGATGAGATCTCTGCTTTTTTATGCTTGTACTGGGTTATTTCATTTCTCTTTCAGCGTTCCCTTGCGGTACTTTTTCTATTGCGCCATAGTTCCTTTTCTTTCGCCTATACTAAGGAGGAAGAATGATTTATTTAATGGGTTAAGCGTATTTGGGGTTATTGATGGGGGTTTGTTGTATTTTTGAGGGTGGGCTAGCTAGTGGGCGTCAGGGTGATTCGACTTGCACGAATGACTTCTCGGTGTAAGGGAGATGCTTTTCTATCTTAGCTACACTCTGATTTTTCCAAGTGCACCTTCCGGTACACTTACCATGTTACGACTTGCCTCCCCTTTGCAGTTTTGGGGTATTAGATATAAAAATCTTGTAGGCTCGGGGAGAGTGACGGGCGGTGTGTGCGCGCTTAAGGGCCTGTTTCAGTAGAACACTCTACTTTCTACTTACTGCTAAATCCTCCTTTATGGTACGAGGTTTCATCGTACCGTGCGTGGTTCTCTATTGTAGAGAATGTAGCCCATTTCTTCCCCTTCCATTTGCTACACCTCGACCTGACGTTTTGGGCTGTGCCAATTTTGCGCACTGTTAGGCCTTCACAGGGTAGGCTGACGACGGCGGTATATAGACGGGAAATAACAAGGAAGGGTGAGGTTGAACGGGGGGTATCGGTTCTAGAACAGGCTCCTCTAGGTGGGTCTAAAGCACCGCCAAGTCCTTTGGGTTTTAAGCTGGTGCTCGTAGTTTCCAGGCGGGCAGTAAGGGTAGGGTTCTGCCAATGTTTAGGGCCAGGCATAGTGGGGTATCTAATCCCAGTTTGTGCCCTGGCTTTCGTGGGTTCAGGGGGGTGTAAAGCCACTTTCGTAGTTGGGCTTCTTGCCTTCGAATGCGTATAACAGCTTTGAAGGTGTTTGGCTTTAGTTTTTTGTAGTTCTTAACCACTCTTTACGCCGATGTCTATCAACTTGAGTCTCTCGTATAACCGCGGTGGCTGGCACGAGTTTTACCGACTCTTTTAGCCTTAACTGAGTCAAGTTTACACTTATAGGTCAATGTCTATCACTGCTGAATTCCCTTGGGGGTGTGGCTAAGCAAGGTGTCGTGGGCTTTAAAGTTAGTAAGTGCCTGATACCGGCTCCTTGTTCCCGAAAGTGGGGAACTGTTGGGCATTCTCACTGGGTTGCGGATACTTGCATGTGTAAATTTGGCTAGAGCTGATAGAAAAGCCAGGACCAAGCTTTTTGTGCTTACGGAGCTTTTCAGGGCTCATCTTAACATCTTCAGTGTTATGCTTTGTATTAAGCTACGTTGGC